TTTTTTTCTTGTTGGTTGTTTTGATGTACTGAATAGAAAATTCCTCAAAGTTTGAGAGTATAAGATGAGGGTTCTCCACATTCATTATTAGCTTCGGACTAGAAACGGAGGATCAATTAAAATGTGAATCGGACGAATTGGTTTCTAATAATTCATGAAGGAATTTTTGATATTTCTACAATTCAATTAGATGCGAAATCTAGAAATATACTTTTTGTGGTTGTCGAAGATGTTTTTTGTTAGAACCCCCTCTTTTTCGTTTTAAAGAATGGAAAAGGATAGAGATTTATATTAAAATGAAATATGATGAAAAGACAAAAAAACTGCGGAACCCTAGTATCGAGTGATCTGATACCTTTTTCTTTTCGTTCTAGATATTAGAAGAATGGAACACATTACTAAATCTAATAAAATAAGTTAAAATCAAAGTCAAGACGTAAAGGGCATTCTAAGGTCACTCTCTTCTTTTGTTCTAAAATAAAAAATGAAAATAGAACAAATTTGATACAATAAAAAAGGAGGGGGTCAACATAGATATTTTTCCTATTTTATTCCATATTAATTCAAAGTTGAATGAAGTTAAACAACAAAGTTTTTATTCTTTATTTTTGTTTTAATATTCAAAATTTTTTTAAAAATTTTCTTTTTTATTTTAATATATTCTATTTCTAATATAAATAGATTATATTATATAGATTCTATTTTTATTAAATAGATTATATTCTATTTCTAATATAAATAAAAAAGAATTTCGAATAGAAATAAAAAATAGAAATATTCTAATAGAAATAAAAATATTTTCAACAGATTAGTTTACTCAACTCACGAGTTGTTCAATAAATCTGTTGATTTGGAATCACAGGATGGGTAGATGTCACAGATGATGAATTGATTTCTTACCTACCTATGTAACTATATTTTTTCTTTTTGTTCGTCCGTAATAATTGATTCATTAATCAATTATTTTCAATTGTATCTTTCAAGTGGTATTTTTTGCTTTTTTTCCTATTTTTCTCTTAAAAATGGAAACTTAGGGAAGTGCTTTATAAACATATGTATAAAAAGAACATATTTCATTTAGTTTCCTTATGCCCACTATAACTAGTTATTTCGGTTTTCTACTAGCAGTTTTAACTATAACCTCAGGTATATTTATCAGTCTGAATAAGATACGACTTATTTGATTTGAAATTTTGAAATGAATTGGCAATTTTGGGATATTCTAGATATTCTATAGTTCCTTATCATGTCAATTGCCAATTCTTGATCATTGAGATTCATGGTCAATACAGATTCATTTTTAAGGATAGATATTACCCCCCCCTTTTTTTCCTTTCAAACAAATTCAAATGATTGAAGTTTTTCTATTTGGAATCGTGTTAGGTCTAATTCCTATTACTTTGGCTGGATTATTTGTAACTGCATATTTACAATACCGACGTGGTGATCAGTTGGACCTTTGATTAAGTAACATCTCTTTTGTTTATTGACCTCCTATTTCGTTGTTTTAATCCTAATTCACAGGAGGTCAAATTCAGACTTTAGATTAGACTGTTATTCCATTATTTCAGTGTCATTCTCAATCTAACAAGAATGGAATCACGCTCTGTAGGATTTGAACCTACGACATCGGGTTTTGGAGACCCGCGTTCTACCGAACTGAACTAAGAGCGCTTTATTTTCATAAATAATTTTATGTGATGCCAATACATCTTGCATGCATATACTAACTTTATCAATAGTTATCAATAGTTATCCATAGTTATATATAACTATGGATAACTATTGATATTGAGTGAGTATGTCCAATTTGAATTGGTCTCAATTGATCTCTTGTTACTGCTCATGCCATAACTAATAGTTATGGATAGGGATGACAGGATTTGAACCCGTGACATTTTGTACCCAAAACAAACGCGCTACCAAGCTGCGCTACATCCCTTTCTATTGGTTTCCAGTGTCATTGTAAAGAATCTTTGTCTTGTTTTCCACATTATTTCCGTTATATATATTATTTCCGTTATATATATATATATATATATCATATATCCTGCCATTTTTTTCTTTTTTTTTAGTTTCATATCCTATAATATAAAATACGAAAAAACAAAAATATTTATAAAGATGAAAAATATTCTATAAATATAATAGAATTCATAATTGAATAAAATAATATAATCATAATTATAAATTAATATAATCATAATAGTCATAATAGAATAAAATAATATTCTATAGTTATTAATAAGATAATATTCTATAGTTATTAATAAGAATATTATTAAATATATTAATATTAATAGAATTAAATAAAATAAAAAGAATACTCTATAAAAAAAAAGAAAATATCTAATGAATCGTTGTACAATTCAATTTGAATTGGGACTTCTCCCGACAAATGCAAGTGGTTATTAATAAAATAACCATTTGATCATATTCCTATATGTAATTATGTATTACAAATTACAAGAAAAAAGAAGGAGGATTTGAAATGCGAGATCTAAAAACATATCTCTCTGTGGCACCAGTGGTAAGTACTCTATGGTTCGGGGTTTTAGCGGGTCTCTTGATAGAAATCAATCGTTTATTCCCGGATGCATTGATATTCCCCTTTTTTTCATTCTAGCTATTGGCACGGAAGGGGTGACGAAGATTAGAGATCCAATCAAATATCTGTGATTAATTTTCTCTTCTTTATTTTTTTTAATTAGAAATAGAATAAGTTAGAAAAAAAAGAGAAAGAAGAAAGGTGGATTTGGCCTCAGTGAAACTCGGAATTTTTACCAGGTTTCAATGGAATTGAATTCTTAATTCAATTCCATTGCTATTAAGAGTGAGACCAGAAATGGAAATGGAATGCTAGGGCAGGGGCAATAATCTCATACAAGATACTTAAATGAAAAATGAAGTACTGTACTCCGGTTCGAAATCATTGTATTACTTAATTATTACTGTACTATATAAAATGAATTGGAACAAAATCTTTCATAATTTGATTTTGAATTATCAACTTCTACTTTTTTCTTCTTCGCTTCGAATCTTAAAATAGAAGAGTTAAGTGAATAGAAGAGTTAAGTGAATAAAAAAACCAAAGGAGGTTCATGGCCAAGGGTAAAGATATCCGAATAACTGTTATTTTGGAATGTACCAGTTGTGATCAAAAGAGTGTTAATAAGAAATCAACGGGTATTTCCAGATATATTACTCAAAAGAATCGACACAATACGCCTAGTCGATTGGAATTGAAAAAATTCTGTCCCTTTTGTTGCAAACATATGATTCACGCAGAGATAAAGAAATAGAGAAAAAGGATCGCTTGTGTATCACCCTTCCAAGGTAGATAAAAAATGATATTTCAGATATATTCTATAAATTTGATATCTATAAACATATAAATTATATATAACATATAAATAAATTCTATATAACATTCTATCAATTTGATATCTATAAACAAATTGGATATCTATAAACATATAAATTATATATATATAACATGAATTAACATGAAATTATATACATATAACATTATATAGCATATATTTCATTCTATAACAACATATATTAAAAAAAATATAAATAAAACAAATCCCTTTTTTTATAAGAAATGGGATTTTCGGGATAGGAATAAACAAACCATGGATAAATCTAAGCGACTTTTTCTTAAATCCAAGCGATCTTTTCGTAGGCGTTTGTCCCCGATCCAATCGGGGGATCGAATTGATTATAAAAACATGATTTTACTTTATCGATTTATTAGTCAACAAGGAAAAATATTATCTAGACGCGTGAATAGATTGACCTTAAAACAACAACGATTAATTACGATTGCTATAAAACAAGCTCGTATTTTATCTTTGTTACCTTTTGTTAATAATGAAAAACAAGAATTTGAAAAAAGTGAGTCGACCACTAGAACTACGACTACTGTTCTTAAAAAAACAAAAAAATAGAGTGACTCTTCAATTGAATTCAATTTGGAATCTAAACTCAATTTAAATGTGGATTGATATTTAGTTCGAAAACTACGACAATCCAATTGGGGTTGGTTGTTGCGTTGTAAGAAAAAAGATAATCGGTGAAGAAGAAAAAATCTTTTTTTTTTTATTGAGCGCGGTTGTTCATTTATTTTGATGACTTTATTATATGAATATGAATTCTATTTTATCATACAAATCTTTTCTATTCTACCACCTTCCCGGAGTTCAGTCTCCGGGGAATTTTGATTTTTATGATCTCGTCTCGTTGGCAATCATAAAAAGACAATTCCCCTTTAATATAGCTATTTGTGCAAGTATTTTACGATTAAGAAGCAATTGCTTCTTGTATAGATTAGACATTAAATTACTAAAAATATAGTATCTTTTTTTTTGATTCTCACCAATTACTGCATTTATTCGACTGATCCACAAACCGCGAAAATCTCTTTTTTTCCTAGCTCTATCCCGATGAGCCGAAACCAAAGCTTTTATTCTCTGTTGCTGAATAGTTCGAGTAAGTCTTGAATGAGCTCCGCGAAAGCTTGATGTAAATAAACGAAATTTTGTCCTCCGTTTTCGAGCGATATATCCTCTTTTAATTCTGGTCATTGAATAAATAATATTTTTATGAATAACTATTTTCTTTTTTTTCTTTCAGTTATTCTTTTCTCCTTCCTAGTCTATTAATAACAAAAATGGATTCTTCCAATGTATAAAATAAAAATTCCAATGGCTTTTGCTTCTATAACCTTCCCAACCACGATTTTTTTCTTTTTTTTTTTCTAAGAATTTAACCTCGAAATAATAAATTGTATTGATACTAGGTATTAAAAAAACATAGTAAATTAAATAGAAATAGATAAAGAAATGGTGGGTTCCATCGTTTTTATGATTACTTTTTAAACGGTGAGGTCCTCTCTATACACCGGAGCCCCTTCCTTCATTAAATCTTCATTTAATGAATGTTATTGTTAACTTGTACAGTTCACACTCATGGGCTCTACCCATGAAATATCTAGTAATAGGTCTTTCACAACGAAATCTAGCTATACAGTAACGGTATTTAAGTATGAAGATTCACTGGGTAGTTGACCCTCTTAGTCCGTTCTTGCAAAATTTAGGACATAATTTGTCTTTATTTGAAATAGGATTTTTCCCGCTTAATGGATAACCTTTTGTTACCAATGGGAAAGTATTTTTCATCTTAAATTGCAAATTGAGGTGATTCGGTTTGCACCAATCGAAACCATAAATTTAATACACAATCAAATTATATATATATATAATTCTGATTATTATTAATAGAATAGATTTTTTGTAAGTTAAGATAGTGTGAATGGAATTCTTCCACAAAAATTTCTTTCTTTTTTTTAGTTTATGATCTAAACGAGTCGCACATACACCCTAGTACAGGTTCCTCGACGCTGAGGGCATCCCCGAAGAGCGGGAGATTTTGTGACATTTCGGATTGGCTGTCTTGTGTTTCTAATAAGTTGTTTTATAGTTGGCATGGTGAGTCATATACATAATGAGCTGGTTTAGATCAATCCTAACCGAAAATTATGAATTATTTAGATTCTATTAATCTATTAATAATAATAATAAGAATTGATTAATCTATTAATAATAAGAATTGGTTGGTAATTGGTTGGTAAGAAGATTAAAAAGAGAAAAGAAAATCTCAAATCGTGTATTTATGAGGAATCCTTTCTGCGCATTTTTTTATTCACAAAGAATCGGCTACCATATCAATAATTCCGTAGGCTTGGGCTTCTTCTGCTGACATATAAAGATCTCTTTCCATGTCTTTGTATATTTGCCATGAAGGTTTGCCCGTTCTTTGTGCATAAATCGTTGTCATAGTTTTTCGCATTTTCAGTAATTCATCTGCTTCCAGCACACATTCTGCTGTTTGTCCCTCATAAAAAGAACTAGCAGGTTGATGGATCATTACCCTGATAATATAATATATTAAAGTTTTCTCCTAATCTCGCACGATAAGGCGAGGGATATAAATAAGAAAAAAACAAATAAATATAGAATTGAACAACCGTACAGGCATCTTTTGCATATTGCATACGGCTCTACTATGATATGGAATTGATTTTTACCTTCCATCGAAGAAATCAAAAATATACTGGGTCTGATAGACCCAGATCAGTAAATGATCCAATAACCATCCTTGCTTTTTGTTTGAGAATATTTTAAAAATACTATGATGATTCGCTTCCTTTCTTATTTCGTCTCGTCTGTTATTCAGCAATCCAAAAGTTTCTTTTTTTCTTTCATAAAATAAATATATTGTTAAAAGTTTTCCGGTGTGAAAACGGAAAACAAAAAAAGTTTGTGACACTGAAAGAGGCTCCTGATAGATCGGATAAAATCGTAAATACCCCTTTTTCATACTACTCTTTCGATATATAATCGAATGGTTTTGAAAAAAATCATTTTTGCATATCGAACTCGAAGTGCCATGCTATTATTACTTAATATTGGCGCAGGCATAGTCTTATTTATTTTTTTTTTTTCTTTTCTAGAAAAAAGAATCATTGGCGCCAAGCGCGAGGGAATGCTAGACGTTTGGTAATTTCTCCTCCTACCAAAAGAAGAGATCCCATTGAAGCAGCTAATCCTACGCACACTGTCTGTACTTCTGCTTCTATAAGTTGCATAGTATCAAAAATCCCCATTCCGGATATTACTTCTCCACCCGGAGAATTTATCAATAAATACAAATCTTTGTTGTTGTCCTCTAGACTGAGATATATCATAAGGCCAACAAGTTGGTTTGAGATTTCACTGTTGACTTCTTGACCTAAAAAAAGTAGTCTTTCTTGATAAAGTCGATTGTATAGGTCAATCCAAGATGCTTCATCGTCTCCAGGAACTCGAAACGGTACTTTGGGTATACCAATAGGCATAAAATTGAAAAAGAAAAATGAAGTAAGTTCCCTTACTTATTTTTGAAGCAGTCTATCTTACTTTGGTGTTAAAACGTCTTCGATGAACTGATTACCACCAATTTTTTGGAAATATGAAAAAGTTTTTCATAGAACCCCCGGATCATCTGTCAATTATTTCATCAATTACTTTTTCAGAATGCTAAAAAGATTACTTTATTTATTATTTTATTATTATTATCGTTTAATATGATACCGGGATTCTGAAAAGAATCTGAAATCTAAAAATTCAAATCAGAAGAATAAGAGTTTCTTTTTGATTATTTCAGATTGATTGGAACCCATACAAAATCTATATCTATCTATAGATAGATATGAATATGAAAATAAATATCAAAAAAAGGGTGGATGGATTGTCTTAAAAATGATTTATCTTTCTGAAACTTTCAAAATCATAAAAAAAAGAATACAAAATGAAGAAAGTCAAGTTTTGACGAATAGGTCGTCCTTGGATATGTCTGCATTCACTGATATAAAAACCTCTATCCAATAGAAACACTCATATAAAATAAAGTCACCCCCCACCACCATTGCGTATTGTTACTTATCGGGTATAGAATAGATCTGCTTCTTTTTGTTCCTACGAATAGAATTGTTCCATTATTACTAAAAAACTAGAACAAATATTAATTCTTTATGCGAGATAATCTACTGAAAAGGGAGGGTACATAGTATAGTTTTTTACAATGCAATAAAGTCACATAGTGTCTATTTTTTGTTGATATAAGAGGTATTTTCATGGGTTTGCCTTGGTATCGTGTTCATACCGTTGTATTAAATGATCCCGGCCGTTTACTTTCTGTCCATATAATGCATACAGCTCTGGTTGCTGGTTGGGCCGGTTCGATGGCTCTATATGAATTAGCAGTTTTTGATCCCTCTGACCCTGTTCTTGACCCAATGTGGAGACAGGGTATGTTCGTTATACCCTTCATGACTCGTTTAGGAATAACCAATTCGTGGGGTGGTTGGAATATCACAGGGGGGACTATAACGAATCCGGGTATTTGGAGTTACGAAGGTGTGGCCGGGGCACATATTGTGTTTTCGGGCTTGTGCTTTTTGGCGGCTATCTGGCATTGGGTCTATTGGGATCTAGAAATCTTTTGTGATGAACGTACTGGAAAACCCTCTTTGGATTTGCCAAAAATCTTTGGAATTCATTTATTTCTTGCGGGGGTGGCTTGTTTTGGTTTTGGCGCATTTCATGTAACAGGATTGTACGGTCCTGGAATATGGGTGTCCGATCCTTATGGACTAACTGGAAGGGTACAACCCGTAAATCCCGCATGGGGTGTGGACGGTTTTGATCCTTTTGTTCCGGGGGGAATAGCCTCTCATCATATTGCAGCAGGGACTTTGGGCATATTAGCGGGCCTTTTCCATCTTAGTGTGCGTCCACCTCAACGTCTATACAAAGGATTGCGTATGGGAAATATTGAAACCGTCCTTTCCAGTAGTATCGCTGCTGTCTTTTTTGCAGCTTTTGTTGTTGCTGGAACTATGTGGTATGGTTCAGCAACTACTCCGATTGAATTATTTGGTCCCACTCGTTATCAATGGGATCAGGGATACTTTCAGCAAGAAATATATCGAAGAGTTGGTGCTGGGCTAGCCGAAAATCAAAGTTTATCAGAAGCTTGGTCTAAAATTCCTGAAAAATTAGCTTTTTATGATTACATTGGCAATAATCCGGCAAAAGGGGGATTGTTTAGAGCAGGCTCAATGGACAATGGAGATGGAATAGCCGTCGGTTGGTTAGGACATCCTATCTTTAGAGACAAAGAGGGGCGTGAACTTTTTGTACGTCGTATGCCTACTTTTTTTGAAACATTTCCGGTTGTTTTGGTAGACGGAGACGGAATTGTTAGAGCTGATGTTCCTTTTCGAAGGGCAGAATCGAAGTATAGTGTCGAACAAGTAGGTGTAACTGTTGAATTCTATGGTGGCGAACTCAATGGAGTAAGTTATAGTGATCCTGCTACTGTGAAAAAATATGCTAGACGTGCTCAATTGGGTGAAATTTTTGAATTAGATCGTGCTACTTTAAAATCGGATGGTGTTTTTCGTAGCAGTCCAAGGGGTTGGTTTACTTTTGGACATGCTTCGTTTGCTCTGCTCTTCTTTTTCGGGCACATTTGGCATGGTGCTAGAACCTTGTTCAGAGATGTTTTTGCTGGTATCGACCCAGATTTGGATGCTCAAGTAGAATTTGGAGCATTCCAAAAACTTGGAGATCCAACTACAAAAAGACAGGTAGTCTGATAGAACATTCGTTTGTTCCTTTTCGATTCGACTTTTTTTGTTTTTGTTGTGATTTGAATTTGATATCGGGAACTGAATAAATCATGATTTGAATCATTTCATTTTGTTTTACTCTTGTTCTTTCTTTTTCTTTATCCGGGAGATAATCCCCCCCAAAACAGGTATGAAAGCTATAATTGTAAACCACGATCAAATCTATGGAAGCATTGGTTTATACATTCCTCTTAGTCTCGACTTTAGGAATCATTTTTTTCGCTATCTTTTTTAGAGAACCCCCTAAAGTTCCAACTAAAAAGATGAAATGATTTTTCATTATCTCAATTGAAGCAATGAGCCTCCAATATTGGGATATTGGGGGCTCATTACTTCAACTAGTCCCCATGTTCTTCGAATGGATCTCTTAGTTGTTGAGAGGGTTGCCCAAAAGCAGTATATAAGGCATACCCAGTAAAACTTACAATTAAACCAGATATAGAGATGGCAACTAGGGTTGCTGTTTCCATGATTATAAAATATCAAGACCACAATGGATCTATAGGGTAAGATCCTTTATTTACAGCGGAATGGTATACAAAGTCAACAGATCTCAATGAAAAAAAAATAGGATTTATGGCTACACAAACCGTTGAGGGTAGTTCTAGATCTGGTCCAAGACGAACTGTTGTAGGGGATTTATTGAAACCATTGAATTCAGAATATGGTAAGGTAGCTCCGGGGTGGGGAACTACCCCTTTGATGGGTGTTGCAATGGCTCTATTTGCGATATTTCTATCTATTATTTTAGAGATTTATAAT